GTTATTGTAGCTTATATTATTAAAGCATAGCACTGAAGATGCTAAGATAGATTAAATAAATCTCAAAAACACAAAGATTTGGTCCCAGTCTTACTGTTATTTTTTACTGAAATTACACATGCAAGTATCCGCGCCCCAGTGAGGAGTTAACCCAAAATTACTACTAAACATAGTAAAAGGAGTTGGTATCAGGCTCATCATAATAGCCCAAGACACCTAGCCATGCCACACCCACAAGGGATTTCAGCAGTGACAAATATTAAGCCATAAGCGAAAGCTCGACTTATTTACAGTAATACAGGGCTGGTAAACCTTGTGCCAGCAACCGCGGCTACACCAGGAGCCCAAAACAACAGTCCTACGGCGTAAATTGTGGCTAAGACTAACAAAAAAATTAAGGTAGACCCTTCACTTCTTTGTAATAAGACCGCGTTCAAGTTATCCCATTGTAAAAACAACCTTAACCCTACCGCTTATCCGAACCCACGATAGCTAAGACACAAACTGGGATTAGATACCCCACTATGCTTAGCCCTAAACCATGATATTTAACATAACACAAATATCCGCCCGAGAACTACGAGCCTACAGCTTAAAACTTAAAGGACTTGGCGGTGTCCCATACCCAACTAGAGGAGCCTGTTCTATAAGCGATTATCCACGATCAACCTTACCACCCTTTGCCATCCAGCCTATATACCGCCGTCTAAAGCTCACCTTATGAAAGCTAAAAAGTAAGCAAAATAGCTACTACAGCTAGAAAGTCAGGTCCAGGTGTAGCCAATAGGGTGGATGTAATGGGCTACATTTTCTAAAATAGAAATATTCACGGACAGACCCTTGAAACAGGGACTAATAAGTTGGATTTAGCAGTAATCTAAGAATAGAAAGCCTATATTAAACCGGCCCTGGGACAAGCACACACCGCCCGTCACCTCCTCAATAAACTAATCAACCCCTTACATAAATTAACAAAACATAAAAGAGAGGAGACAAGTCGTAACAAGGTAAGTGTACCGGAAGGTGTACTTGGAATACCCAAAATATAGCTTACCTTAAAGCAGTCAGCTTACACCTGAACGATGTCCAAATGGACTATTTTGAGCAAGACATAAGCCCTACTACTAATCTTCACCACCATAACAACCTCTTTACACCAAACCATTAAAACATTATATAAACTTAGTATAGGAGATAGAAAAGATTTTATTAGGAGCCCTAAAGACAGTACCGCAAGGGAAAGCTGAAAAATATGAAATACTCACCAAGCCAAAAAAAGCAAAGATAAACCCTTGTACCTTTTGCATCATGATTTAGCCAGCATAACAGAGACAAAAAGAATTAAAGCCCCTCCCCCCGAAACCAGATGAGCTATTTAAAGGCAACTTTAGCAAAAGTTACAATCCGTCTCTGTGGCAAAAGAGTGGAGAGACCCTTAAATAGAGGTGAAAAGCCAAACGAATCTAGTGATAGCTGGTTGCTCAATAAAAGAATAATAGTTCTACCTTAAATCGCCCACCCCACATGCAGCACATATGCCCCTTGAGAAATTTAAGAGCTACTCAACCGAGGAACAGCCCGATTGAGAAGGGAAACAACCCACAATGGAGAACCAACTATGCAAAACTTAAATAGTAGGCCTTAAAGCAGCCATCACTTAAGATAGCGTTAAAGCTCATATATCCAAAATATCAAAACCTTTGCCCATTCCCAAACACAATTGAGCTATTCTACTTACCTAGAAGAACCAATGCTAAAATTAGTAACAAGAAAACTCTTCTCAACGCACTAGCTTACGTTAGTTCAGAAGAACTACTGATTATTAACGAAATTATACCACAAAAACACTAAACAAAACATATAACAACTCAACCGTTAACCCAACACAGGAGTGCTGACCAGAAAGATTGAAATTTGTAAAAGGAATTAGGCAACTTAAGAGCCCGACTGTTTACCAAAAACATAGCCACTAGCTCCCACAAGTATTAGAGGTAGTGCCTGCCCAGTGATTTATTAAACGGCCGCGGTAACATGACCGCGCGAAGGTAGCATAATCACTTGTCTTTTAAATAGAGACTAGAATGAATGGCTACACGAGGTTCTATCTGTCTCTTACAAACAATCAGTGAAATTGATCTCCTCGTGCAAAAGCGAGAATAACCACATAAGACGAGAAGACCCTGTGGAACTTCAAGTATTAACCAACATACTTCAAAGACCCGCCCGCCCTGTTAGGAAAGGAAATAAACACAGTATCCCATGGTTATCACTTTTGGTTGGGGCGACCTCGGAGAAAACAAAACCTCCGAAAAGAGTACATTCTCATACCTAGAATTACACCTCAAAGTGCTTTAAAGCAAAACGATCCAATATATTTGATCAACGAACAAAGCTACCCCAGGGATAACAGCGCAATCCCTTCTCAAAGTCCCTATTAATGATGGGGGTTTACGACCTCGATGTTGGATCAGGACATCCTAATGGTGCAACAGCTATTAAGGGTTCGTTTGTTCAACGATTAATAGTCCTACGTGATCTGAGTTCAGACCGGAGCAATCCAGGTCGGTTTCTATCTATGCATGAATATTTTCCAGTACGAAAGGAACTAAAATATGCGACCCACAAGCCAAACACGTCGCACCCCTAATTTCTGTATTCAACTAAATCAATACACAAGGGATCTAACACATCATACCTAAAGCAGGTAAATTGAGGTGGCAGAAGCCTGGTTAAATGTAAAAGGCCTAAGCCCTTTACTCAGGGGTTCAACTCCCCTCCTCATTAATATCTATTATAATAAACCTACTGCAACCATTAGCATTTATTCTACCAATCCTTATTGCCGTATCCTTCTTTACCTTAGTTGAACGAAAAGTAATTAGCTGCATACAACCACGCAAAGGTCCAAACATTACCGGACCATTTGGTCTACTACAACCCTTAGCAGACGGCCTAAAGCTACTCTTTAAAGAACCTGTCTACCCAACCAACTCCTCCACCACCTTATTCATCCTTACCCCTACCATAGCACTCTCATTAGCCCTCTCAACCTGACTACCTATACCCCTACCATTCTCACTAGTAGACCTAAACCTAGGCCTTTTATTCCTCCTTTCAATATCTAGCCTTATAGTATTCTCAATCCTTTGATCTGGGTGAGCCTCTAACTCAAAGTATGCCTTAATAGGGGCCTTACGTGCAGTAGCCCAAACTATCTCCTACGAAATTACCTTAAGCCTTATTCTACTTTCAATGGTTTTATTCTCAGGGGGATTTAATATACGAACATTCATAACAACACAAGAACAAATCTACCTAATCTTTTCTTCATGACCACTAGCAATAATATGATATATCTCCACTCTGGCTGAAACTAACCGAGCTCCTTTTGACTTAGCAGAAGGAGAATCCGAACTAGTCTCAGGATTTAATGTAGAATATGCAGGAGGTCCTTTCGCTGCATTCTTTATAGCAGAATATACTAGCATTCTCATAATAAACACACTCTCCACCATTTTATTCTTAAACCCAGGTTTCATATACACTTCCCCAACCATTTTCTCTATCTCACTTATAACAACAGCTGTAGCCCTTTCCATAGGATTTCTCTGAATTCGAGCCACTTACCCTCGCTTCCGATATGACCAATTAATACACCTGCTATGAAAAAACTTTTTACCAATTACACTAGCCTGATGCTTATGACATATCTCACTACTCGTCACCACATCCGGAATTCCACCTATACTATAGGACACGTGCCCGAAAATTTAAGGCTCACCTTGATGAGGTGAAAATAGAGACTAAAACCCTCTCGTTTCCTTAGAACAACAGGACTCGAACCCATCCCTTAGAAATCAAAATTGCTATGTATTTCCCCTATACTATGCTCTAGTAAAGTCAGCTAATCAAGCTTTTGGGCCCATACCCCAACAATGTCGGTTTAAATCCCTCCTGTGCTAATCAATCCATATGTACGCGCAATCATCACCTCAGGATTAATCCTAGGTCCAATCATCACCATATCAAGCAACCATTGAATCACTGCCTGATGTGGCCTAGAAATAAATTCATTAACAATAATCCCCCTAATCGCTAACAAATACCAGCCTCGAGCAATCGAAGCATCCACCAAATATTTCCTCACCCAAGCAATAGCATCATACCTTATATTATCAGCAGCCCTCATAAACATATGGTACTATGGACAATGAGATATACAATTATTAACAGATAACATTTCATGTACCACCATAACTGTAGCTATATCCATTAAACTAGCAGCTGCCCCATTCCACTTTTGATTCCCCGAAGTACTTCAAGGAGCCACTGTATTAACAGCCTTACTTTTAACCACCTGACAAAAACTTGCCCCATTAACCATCTTAGTGCAATGTTCACAAAACTTAGATACTACATTACTAATCGCACTAGGAATAACATCAATCTTAATCGGGGGCTGAGGGGGATTAAACCAAACCCAAATTCGAAAAATCATAGCATTCTCTTCTATCGCCCATCTAGGATGAATATACGCCATTCTAACCCTCTCCCCAAAAATCTTATTATTGACATTTTACCTATATGTGGCTATAACAGCCACCACTTTCCTGATAATTAACGTCCTACAAACAAATAATATATCTGCCATTATAATTTCATGAACAAAAACACCATTTATAAACACAATAATATTACTCAACCTTATATCCCTAGCAGGACTACCTCCACTCACTGGGTTCGCACCAAAATGATTAATCTTACAAGAATTCACCAAACAACGTCTATCTATATTTGCTTCAATAATAATCACATCCTCCCTATTAAGCTTATATTTCTACCTTCGCATATCCTATTATACAATCATTACCCTTCCTCCAACCACTTGTAACTACCCCCTGCAATGACGACTAATAACAAACATCCATACTGCTCTAGCAACAATCACCCCTCTAGCCACTGCCCTAATACCACTACTCCCCACACTAAAAGCCATCCCCTAAGGAACTTAGGATCAGCAACCTCAATCCAGAAGCCTTCAAAGCCTCAGACAAGAGACTAAACCTCTTAGTTTCTGATAAGGCCTATAGGATTTTATCCTATATCAACTGAATGCAACTCAGACGCTTTCATTAGGCTAAAGTCTTCCTAGATAAATGGGCTTTGATCCCATAAATAATTAGTTAACAGCTAACTACCCTATTCAACTGGCTTTTATCTATTTAGGCCACGGTGCCTAAATTAAACAGCACTTCTTCAGACTTGCAACCTGACATGATATTCACCACAAAGCCATAGTAAGAAGAGGGATTAAACCTCTATAAAAAGGTTTACAACCTAACACCTGAACACTCGGTCATCTCACTTGTGAACTTAAACCGCTGACTATTCTCTACTAACCATAAAGACATTGGTACCCTTTATCTAATCTTCGGGGCCTGAGCAGGAATAATTGGTACCGCCCTTAGTCTCCTAATTCGAACTGAACTTAATCAGCCAGGAAACCTCCTCGGTAGCGATCAAACCTATAACGTCATTGTCACAGCCCATGCATTCGTCATAATCTTCTTTATAGTTATACCTGTTATAATTGGAGGATTCGGAAATTGATTAGTACCTCTAATAATCGGAGCCCCAGATATAGCATTTCCGCGTCTAAATAATATAAGCTTCTGACTTTTACCTCCATCCCTCCTTCTTATACTTGCTTCATCTGCAATTGAAGCCGGAGCAGGAACAGGTTGAACAGTTTATCCCCCATTAGCAAGTAACCTAGCCCACGCCGGTGCATCCGTAGACCTAGCTATCTTTTCCCTACATTTAGCAGGGGCATCCTCCATCTTAGGGGCCATCAACTTTATCACTACAGTGATTAATATAAAAACCCCAAACATATCTTTTCTAGACATACCATTATTTGTCTGATCCGTACTAATCACAGCCATCTTACTACTATTATCCCTTCCAGTGCTCGCAGCAGGAATTACCATACTTTTAACAGATCGAAACTTAAACACAACCTTCTTCGACCCATCAGGAGGAGGGGACCCAATCCTATATCAACACCTGTTCTGATTCTTTGGTCATCCAGAAGTATATATTCTCATCCTACCAGGATTTGGCATCATTTCACATATTGTCGCCTACTACTCAACAAAAAAAGAACCATTCGGTTACATTGGAATAGTTTGAGCAATAACATCAATTGGATTCCTAGGTTTTATTGTTTGAGCACACCATATATTCACTGTGGGAATAAATGTAAATACACGAGCCTATTTCACATCAGCAACAATAATCATCGCTATCCCAACTGGCGTAAAAGTATTTAACTGACTCGCCACCATCCATGGAGGACTAATCAAATGAGAAGCCCCTATACTATGAGCCTTTGGCTTTATCTTCCTATTCACTGTGGGAGGACTTACTGGAATCGTACTTGCCAACTCATCATTAGATATTGTCCTACACGACACCTATTACGTAGTAGCCCACTTCCATTACGTTCTTTCTATAGGCGCCGTCTTCGCCATCATAGCAGGGTTTACCCATTGATTTACCCTCTTCACAGGCTACCCATTACACTCAACATGAACAAAAATTCATTTCACAACAATATTCATTGGGGTAAATTTAACCTTCTTCCCACAACATTTCCTAGGATTAGCTGGAATACCCCGACGTTATTCTGATTACCCAGATGCCTACACCCTATGAAACTCTATCTCATCAATAGGCTCCATAATCTCCCTTACAGCAGTTGTCATAATAACATTTATTATCTGAGAAGCCATATCGTCAAAACGAAGTACCACTACAACCGAACAAATATCTACTAATGTAGAATGAACCTACCTATGTCCACCCCCAAACCACACACATGTAGAAGCTACACACCTAATTCGCCCAAGAAAGGAAGGAATCGAACCCCCTTAAAATGGTTTCAAGCCAACCGCATAACCACTATGCTACCTTCTTAAAGACGTTAGTAAAACATTACATATCCTTGTCAAGGCTAAATTATAGGTGAAAACCCTTTACGACTTGAATGCCAACCCCAAACCAAACAAATTTCCAAGATGCTGCTTCTCCACTTATAGAAGAACTTACCCACTTCCACGACCACACATTAATAATTGTATTTATAATCAGCTTATTAGTATTATACATTCTCCTATCGATATTATCTACAAAACTTACACACACAAACACTGCAAATGCCCAACAAGCCGAAATAGTATGAACTATTCTCCCTGCTATTATTCTAATCACTATTGCACTCCCATCATTACAAATCCTTTACATAATAGATGAAATTAACAAGCCCCATATAACAATTAAAGCTATCGGCCACCAATGATATTGAACCTACGAATACACAGACTACAAAGAACTAGAATTTAATTCATACATAATCCAAACACAAGATCTCCCCTTAGGCCACATACGACTACTTGAAGTAGACCATCGAATAGTAACACCCTTAGAATCCTACATCCGAATATTAATTTCAGCTGACGATGTTTTACACTCATGAGCAATCCCATCACTGGGACTAAAAACTGACGCTGTCCCAGGACGCATTAATCAAGCAGTCTTTATTATTATACAAGCCGGTATTTTCTACGGCCAGTGCTCAGAAATCTGTGGAGCTAACCATAGCTTTATACCAGTCGTAGTGGAATCCCTACCAATAAACCACTTCGACCTTTGATTAGCTATAATCGACACGTTATCACTAAAGGAGCTTAATGTATACAGCGCTAGACTTTTAATCTAGAAAAGAGTGTGAACACTCCTTAGTGATATACCACAATTAAACCCACACCCATGATTTTCTATCTTCATTACTTCCTGATTGATTCTCATTATCATTCTTCTACCAAAAATCAAATCCCATATTCCAAATAATTCTCCCACTAATAAAAAAAATATACTAACAACTCCAATACCTTGAACCTGACCATGAACTTAACTCTCTTTGACCAATTCTCATCTCCAAACATTCTAGCTATTCCACTTATAACAATCTCCCTACTCATACTAACAATTATTTTTCCAATAAAACACAACCGACTACTCACAAACCGATTACTATCTATTCAATCAAAAATAATCCATATTTTCACAAAACAACTTATATTACCAATTCCTAAGTCAGGACATCATTGAGCCTTAATTTTAACATCCTTAATAACCCTCCTCCTAACCTCCAACCTACTCGGATTACTACCTTATACATTTACCCCTACTACTCAACTTTCCATAAACCTAGGATTTGCCCTCCCAATATGATTAGCTACACTACTAATTGGGCTCCGAAACCAACCAACTATATCACTTGCACATCTTCTACCAGAAGGAACCCCAACCCCTCTAATCCCAACACTTATCCTTATCGAATCTATCAGTTTAATAATCCGCCCTCTCGCACTAGGGGTCCGAATTTCAGCTAACTTAACGGCTGGTCACCTACTAATACAACTCACTTCCTCTGCCACATTATCATTATCATCAATACCAACTCTCTCCTTTATAACTGCGATCCTATTATTCCTACTCACTATCTTAGAAATAGCAGTAGCCATAATCCAAGCATTAGTATTCGTACTACTCCTAAGCCTATATTTACAAGAAAATACCCATAACTAACCAACTACATCCTTTCCATATAACCAACCCAAGCCCATGACCTTTAACAGGTGCAACAGCAGCCCTACTTATAACCTCGGGATTAATCATATGATTTCACTACAACAGCAGTCAACTTATTATATTAGGACTATTAATCATACTTCTTACCCTCACTCAGTGATGACGTGATATCGTACGAGAAAGCACATTCCAAGGTCACCATACCCCCTCAGTTCAAAATAACTTACGCTATGGCATAATCCTATTTATTACATCTGAAATCCTATTCTTCACAGGGTTCTTCTGAGCATTCTACCACTCAAGCTTATCTCCAACAGCAGAATTAGGAAACATCTGACCTCCAACAGGAATTACCCCTCTTAACCCATTTGAAGTCCCCCTACTAAACACTGCCGTACTTCTCGCCTCAGGAGTAACTATTACTTGAGCTCACCACAGCCTAATAGAAGGAAACCGACCACAAACCCTACAAGCACTTACCTTAACTATTATTCTAGGTACCTACTTCACTATCCTACAAGCAATAGAATATTTCGAAGCTTCCTTCACAATCGCCGACAGCATTTACGGTTCCACATTCTTTGTAGCCACAGGATTTCACGGACTACATGTAATTATTGGCTCAACATTCCTAATTGTTTGTTTAATACGCCAACTTAAATACCACTTCACCTCACATCACCACTTCGGATTTGAAGCAGCCGCATGATATTGACACTTTGTAGATGTCATCTGATTATTCCTATATTTATCCATTTATTGATGAGGCTCATATTCTTCTAGTATATTAGTACAAATGACTTCCAATCATTTAGTTTCAGAATCCACTGAAGAAGGATAATTAACACATTAATAACAACTATATTATTAACCACAACACTCTCAATCATCATAATAGCACTAAACTACACAATTACTAATAAAAACCCACACCACGAAAAAATATCACCATATGAATGCGGATTCAACCCACTTAGAACCAGCTTGATTACCATTCTCAGTTCGATTTTTCCTTATCGCAATCTTATTTCTCCTATTTGATTTAGAAATTGCATTACTCCTTCCACTACCATGAGCCCTTCAACTTCCATCACCAACAATAGTCCTAATATGAACCTTTATCCTTATTACACTACTTACGGTAGGTTTCATCTATGAATGAGTCCAAGGAGGACTAGAATGACCAAATTAGGTATCTAGTCTAAAACAAGACTACTAGTTTCGACTTAGAAAATCATGAACATAACCATGGTTACCTTGTATTCCACACTACCACCTTATTTTCCTTATTTCCTTTCTAATCAGCCTAACAGGATTTGCCTACCACCAAAAATACCTAATCTCAACCCTACTAGCCCTTAGAAGGCATAACACTCACCCTGTTCACCGCAGTATCAACAGAAGCCCTACAACTACAAACACCACCCTTCACCATTCCTGCCATTTTAATACTTGCATTCTCTGCTTGTGACACTAGTACAGGCTTATCTCTACTAGTAGCTACATCACGAACCCATGGACTTAGATATATTAAAAAACCTAAATTTACTTCAATGTTAAAATTACTTCTACCTATAATTATATTACTACCTACTTCCTGATTATGTAAAAAAAATCACCTCTCATACACAACCCTCCTATTCAGCTTCACCATCGCCCTCTTAAGTCTACAATGACTTAAGCCCCCATTTGAATTAACAACCACTTTCTCCAATACATATATAGGAGTAGACCCAATCTCAACCCCATTACTTATTTTAACCTCCTGAATAACCCCATTAATAATCCTAGTTAGCAAAAACCATTTAATTCAAGAACCCCTGTCACGCAAACGAACTTTTACAACAACTATCATCTCCTTACAAATCTCATTAACCCTGGCATTCTCGGCCCTGGAAATAATATTGTTTTTTACAATATTTGAAGCCACCCTAATCCCCACCTTAATTATCATCACACGATGAGGAAATCAAATAGAACGACTAAGCGCTGGTACCTATTTCCTATTTTACACCCTAATCGGCTCTCTCCCACTCCTAATTGCCCTCACCTCATTACACACTAATTATAATACACTCTCCCTATTTATCCTACAATTAAATCCACCTAACCTTACAAACTCCTGAGCCCACACAATATGATGATTTGCCTTACTAATAGCATTCATAATCAAAATACCACTTTATGGTTTACACCTATGACTCCCAAAAGCGCATGTAGAAGCCCCAATCGCAGGCTCCATAATCCTAGCCGGAGTCTTATTAAAACTAGGAGGATACGGAATTATCCGAGTAACTTTAATACTCAATCCACTAACAAAATCACTCAGCTATCCATTCATAACCCTCTCCCTGTGAGGCATTATCATAACCGGCTTAATCTGCCTACGACAAACAGACCTAAAATCACTAATTGCCTACTCCTCAGTAGGCCTCATAGGCCTAGTAATCTCTGCAGCCCTTCTACAAACCCCATTATCAATCACAGGAGCTATTATCCTAATAATTGCTCATGGGTTATCATCATCCATACTCTTCTGCCTAGCCAACACAAACTATGAACGAACCCACAACCGAACCTTACTACTGACACATAGTATACAAACCCTATTACCTCTAATAACCATTTGGTGATTACTAGCCAGCTTAATAAACATAGCCTTACCCCCTACAATCAACCTTATAGGAGAACTAACAATTATCGCATCATTATTTAGCTGAGCCAATATCACTATCATCCTAACCGGGTTAGGAACACTAATCTCAGCCCTCTACTCCCTCCATATATTCTCAACCACACAATGAGGCGGAACTCCACCACACCATATACACACTATTACCCCATCCCACACACGAGAACATTTAATCATAATACTCCACATAGTCCCCCTAATTCTATTAATAATAAAACCACAACTTATAACGACCTTCTGTTAATATAGTTTCAATAAAACATTAGAATGTGAACCTAAAAATAGAGGTTCAAACCCTCTTACTAACCGAGGAAGAAAGTAAGAAACCGCTAACTTCTAACCCTGAAACTAACACTTCAGCTTCCCCACTTTCAAAGGATAGAAGTTATCCAATGGCTTTAGGGGCCATCTTCCCTTGGTGCAACTCCAAGTGAGAGTAACATGCCAAACCTACAACTCATTCTAAAAACAATCCTCATCACCGAACTCCTAATCCTAGCTTTATCAGCGCTAATAACAATACTCCCGCCCATTCTTAACAAACTTACTTGAGACCCAGAAAAAGCCATAACCACAACCTTCCGATTATCACTAACTTCAATTCTCATCCATATTTTAATCGAAGAGCCTTCATCAATTTCATCCCTTTATTCACCCACCATACTTAACCTAGCCATAAGCATTAAAATTGACTACTACTCCCTAATTTTTATTTCAATTGCCCTATTCATCACCCGAGCCATCTTACAGTATACAAAATGATATATAGCATCAGACCGGGATCTAAAAAAGTTCTCCATGTTCCTTCTCCTATTCCTAATATCAATAATTATATTCATCGCAGCCAACAACTTTTTCCCAATACTAGTCGGTTGAGGAACCATAGGATTAATATCTTACCTCCTTATCTCCTGATGACATGGACGAACAGAAGCTACCACATCTGGACTTCAAGCCATTTTATATAACCGACTTGCTGACATCGGATTTATCCTCACTTTTTCATGATGCATTACTTATATGTCTTCCCTTGACCTAAATACATTCTTCGCCACATCCACACTAGTGACAGGAGTCCCAATCCTAGGTATACTAATAGCAGCCATAGGAAAATCAGCCCAATTCGGAATACATCCATGACTCCCAGCCGCCATAGAAGGCCCAACACCAGTCTCAGCCCTACTACACTCTAGCACAATGGTAACCGCTGGAGTCTACCTCCTCATTGGAATACACCCCATCCTATCACAAACCCAAGGCTTCAGCGAAGCCTGTTTAACCATAGGAGCTGCCACCGCCCTATACGCCTCCTTTAAAGCTCTACTACAAAACGATCTCAAAAAAATTATTGCCTTTTCCACACTAAGCCAACTAGGCTTCATAATAGCCACCGTCGGCCTAAATCACCCTAACCTAGCCTTCATACATCTTTGCATACACGCCTTCTTTAAAGCAATAATATTTCTATGTGCAGGTTCCATCTCCCACGCTCTGTTCGGAGAACAAGATATCCGAAAAATAAGTGGTATAATTAAAGTAACCCCTATTACAGCCTCTTGCTTCACCCTATCTACCTTAGCCCTCGCAGGGTTCCCATTCCTAACAGGATTCTTTTCTAAAGACCTTATTATTGAAACAATCCTCCTCTCAAAAATCAATATACTCTGAGCAACCATACTACTTATTTCAACCATATTCACAGCAATCTATAGCCTACGAATAACACTTCGAATCCTCACAGGCACCCCATGATACAACGATCTATTAACATACGAAGAAAACCCCACATGCACAAAACCAATTATAAAACTAGCCTTAGCAAGCATTGTCACCGGATCCCTATTCTCATTATTCACCCCACCAATTTACACCCCTTTACAAACTATACCCCCTACCATCAAACTAGCAGCATTGACCCTCACCTTCATAAGCGCATTCTTAGCAATATACCTAATTAGTCTAGCTAATAATAAACCCCTTCCAAAAAACACCATCCAAAACCACATATTACAAACAGCAAAAGATCTAAAAATTATCACCCACCGCCATCTAATAGCAAAACTACTAAAAGCAAGTCAAAAAACAGCCCTCCAAATCTTAGACAACCATTGAAAACTCAAAGCAGGTCCAAAATACATCGAAAAAACTCAAATCCCAATATCTATAAAAACATCTACACAAAGCGGCCTTATTAAAACCTATTTTATAGCCTTCCTAGTAACCTTTGTAATTATTCTATATATCATACTATTCTACTAACCATCCCACATGTTTCCTAAAAGCACCTGTCTAATGGTTTCACCCAACCATCAAAGTAGATCACTTCTATTAGAAATTAAAGATCACAAAAATACGCCTGAGTCATACCCTACTTATTAATAAGCCTAATAGTTGGACAAGCTACCCGAAACAACCCTTGAACCAGCACTAAAACAATAAAAAAAGTCAAAAACAGCCCAAACATAGCCATTATCAATGCCCCACCCCCAATAGCATACAACAAAGACAACCCTGAAGAATCAACCCGAACAATAGACAACCCCCCAGCATCAACCACCCCGTCACCACATTCACCAACCCCCCATCAACCCCAACCAACCAACACAAAAACCACCGCTAACACCACATACTTACCCGCATGTATCACCCCAACCCAATCCCCCATTACCTCAGGAAAAGGCTCCATTACCAATGTAATAGAATAAGCAAAAATAACCAACATACCCCCAAGATAAATTAAAAATAATACTAAAGCCAAAAAAGAACCCCCCTTCCAAGCTAATACTACACACCCTGTTCCCGCTGTACACACCAAACTTACAACACCATAATAAACTGAAATATTTGAAGACACCCCAATCAACCAAAATACATAACTAAACCCAAATAACATAGAAACATATATCACAATACCTATTTGGACTTTAACCTAAACCTCTGATATGAAAAACCAACGTTGCATTCAACTATAGGTACACTGCACTTAAAACAGAACCCACTCCTAAAAATCACCAACAAATCACTCATCAACCTCCCAAGTCCCTCCAACATCTCAGCATGATGAAACTTTGGCTCACTACTAGGAATATGCCTGATCTTACAAATCACCACAGGTATTTTCTTAGCTATACACTACACACCAAACATCACCACCGCCTTCTCATCAGTCGCTCACATCACTCGTGACGTCCAATACGGCTGACTCCTCCGAGGCTTACACGCCAATGGAGCCTCCATCTTTTTCATCTGTCTCTATTTTCATATTGGACGCGGAATTTACTACGGATCTTTCCTCAATAAAAAAACCTGATACACGGGCATCATACTCCTATTCTTAACAATAGCCACAGCCTTTATAGGATACATCCTACCATGAGGACAAATATCTTTCTGAGGCGCCACGGTAATCACTAACCTCCTATCTGCCATCCCCTATATAGGAACCAACTTAGTCCAGTGAATCTGAGGAGGATTTTCAGTAGACAATGCAACCCTAACCCGATTCTTCACCCTACACTTCTTAACCCCATTCATCATCTCAAGTCTTACCACAATCCATCTATTACTCCTCCACGAAAAAGGATCTAACAATCCAACAGGACTTAACTCCAACCCTGACAAAATCCCATTTCACCCCTACTTTTCATACAAAGACCTTTTAGGAGTAAATCTACTTATAATCGGACTATTAACCCTAACCTTATTCCTACCTAACCTGCTAACAGACCCAGAGAATTTCACCCCAGCTAATCCCCTATCTACACCTAAACACATCAAACCAGAGTGATACTTCCTCTTTGCCTACGCTATCTTACGCTCCATCCCCAATAAATTAGGCGGAGTATTAGCCCTACTATCCTCAGTGACTATCCTCTTCATCATACCCACGCTACACACCTCCAAACAACGATCAGCTACCTTCCGACCTTTCACACAAATCCTATTCTGATCCCCAACTGCCGACTTAGTTATCCTCACCTGAATCGGGGCCCAACCCGTAGAAGACCCATTCATCATAATCGGACAAACAGCCTCCGTCTTCTACTTTACATTAATCCTTCTATTAATCCCATTAGCAGCTATCCTTGAAAACAAACTTCTAGACTACTAGCATTTCAGTAGTTTATCCAAAACCTTGGCCTTGTAAACCAAAAATGGCAAATCAGTTGCCCTGAAATATCAAAAAAAGGAGTAGACCCCCTGTCACCAACTCCCAAAGCTGGTATTTTCACTAAACTATTTTTTGCCAAAAAAAGAACAGTAAATCGCCTACATCGCCACCACGTCTCCAGCTATCCCCCCCTACCCCCCCGTAGGGGATTTTTGGCTATGTACGTCGTGCATTCATTTTTTTGCCCCATGCATATCATTGTATACATTAATTTCATGGTCACAGGACAATGTACATTAATTCCATGATTTAGGACATACTATTAAATAATTCTTTTCCTCATGAATATTGCCACAGTACTTGGCTATTTCTTGATTCAGCTACTCACGTGAACATGACATTCCCTGTTATATAGGCACACGGTCCCCAGCTTCTACGTCCATCATTTTAATTCGTACCTTATATGATCTTCAGGATACCTCTGGCTGTTTTTTCAGGAACTTACATCTAAGACGGGCATCGATCGTTCTTCAGGATACCTCTCGTTGCATTTTTAGTCAGTGAGTTCTATACACACGTTCAAATAACAAGACATCATTCACTTCCAGGCATATAGTACTCTTTTTATTTTTATCTCGCCTTCACAATGACACCTATTATGGTCTCTCTCAATTCTCTGAAACTCTGGGCCTTATGTAAGTTATTTACCGAACAACAAACCTTGTCGCGTTGGCTTATTAATTAATGCTCACAGGACATAACACTTTTGTGTAAAACTCAATAGGAAAATTTCCATTCGTTTTTACACTACTTATTAACATTATTACACAAACATATATACAAACAAAGTACTAATTATACTAATCATATAAATATATATATATATATATATACAAACATATATACAAACAAAGTACTAATTATACTAATCATATAAATATATATATATATATATATATACAAACATATATACAAACAAAGTACTAATTATACTAATCCATATAAATATATATATATATATATATATACAAACATATATACAAACAAAGTACTAATTATACTAATCATATAAATATATATATATATATATATACAAACATATATACAAACAAAGTACTAATTATACTAATCATATAAATATATATATATATATATATATACAAACATATATACAAACAAAGTACTAATTATACTAATCATATAAATATATATACATATAATATATATATAATATATATATAATATATATATAATATATATAATATATATATAATATATATATTACAAATATCTCTACTCTTAATCCAAATAAATTTTTCACATATACAT